GTTTGTCAATTTTTTTGAAAATGATAAAAAAAAGGGTATCCCCTGACCTCTACAAGTCTTGGGTTTATATCAATAAACAAAGAAGGAAAAATTTAAACAACGAATTTATAAATAGAATTGAAGCCTTAGATAGAAAATATCTTTCTTTGAATATACTCGAAACAAGGACTCGATTGTGTAACGATGAGTCTACAAAAGAATACTTATCCAAAGGGTATGATCCCTTTTTGAACGGATCATATCGGAGAACAATTCACAAAAGTCCTTTACCATCAATTCTAAAAAAAACTTCGATAGACAATTTATTAAATAAATTTTGGATAAACCGAATTCACGGTATCCTTCTTCTCGATACTTCTTCCCTAGAAGTTGAACAGAAAATGAATAGATTTGCTAAAAAATCATTATCAACAGAAATTGTTGATTTCTTAACTTTCATCAGTAAAATAGATTCAGAAAAAAAAACAAAATATTTGAACTATTTTAATTTTGTAAATAAGGATGCTAATCATCAAAAAATTCGTAGAAAATCAATTAAAATAAAAGAAATCATTAAAAAAGTCCCTCGATGCACATACAAATTAATCACGGATTTGGAACAACAATCAGGAGAACATCAAGAAGACGTTCCAGTAGATCATCAAATTCGCTCAAGAAAAGCGAAACGTGTAGTAATTTTTACTGGTAACAAACAAGAAACTGATCCTAATACTAATAAGGATATTAATACACCCGATCAAACAGACCAAGTAGCTTTGATGCGATATTCACAACAATCAGATTTCCGACGAGGTATAATCAAAGGTTCTATGCGGGCTCAAAGGCGTAAAATAGTAATTTGGAAATTGTTTCAAGCAAACGTGCATGACCCTCTTTTTTTGAACAGAATGAAAAAATCCCCTCTTTTTTCTTTTGATATCTCCGGGTTTATTAAACAAATTTTTAAAAATTGGGTAGGAAAAAGGAAAGTATTCAAAATTGTAGAGTATACAGAAGAGCAAACAAAAAGAAAAGAAAAAAACGAGGAGAACAAAAGAAAGGAGAAAGCACGAATAGAGATAGCAGAGGCCTGGGATGCCATACTATTTACGCAAGTAATAAGAAGTTGCATGTTAGTAACTCAATCCATTTTTAGAAAATATATTCTATTTCCTTTATTGATAATCGCGAAAAATATTGGACGTATATTCCTATTGCAACTTCCTGAATGGTCTGAGGATTTACAGGACTGGAATAGAGAGATATATGTTAAATGTACTTATAATGGTGTTCCATTATCAGAAACAGAATTTCCGAAAAATTGGTTGATAGACGGTATTCAGATAAAAATATTATTTCCTTTCTGTCTAAAACCTTGGCACAAATCGAAACTACGATACTCTCATAACAATTTAATGAAAACGAAAAAAGAAAAAGATGATTTTTGTTTTTTAACAGTTTGGGGAATAGAGGCTGAATTTCCTTTTGGTTCACCCCGAAAGCGGCCTTCCTTTTTTAAACCAATTTTCAAGGAATTCAAAAAACAAATTGGAAAATTAAAAAAGAAGCATTTTATAGTTCGAATAGTTTTCAAAGGAAAAACAAAATCACTTCGAAAAGTTTCAAAAGAAACAAAAAAATGGATTATCAAAAGTGTCAGTTTTATAAAAAAAAAAATAAAAAAACTTTCAAAAGTAAATCCAATTCTATTATTTCAATTAAGAGAAGTATATGAATCGAGTAAAAATAAAGGCGAAAAAGATTCCATAATCAGCAATCAAAAAATTAACAAACCCATTAGTAAAATTGGATCTACCAATTGGTCAAATTCTTCATTGACAGAAAAAAAGATGAAGGATTTGACTGATAGAACAAGTCAAATTCGAAATCAAACAGAAAGAATTAGAAAAGAGAAGAAAAAAGTCACTACAAGAATAAATATAAATAATATTAGTCCTAACAAAATAAGTTATAATGCTAAAAAATTAGCAAAATGGAAAATATTAAAAAGAAGAAATGATCGATTAATCTCTAAATTATCCCCTCTTTTTAACTTCGTGATTGAAAGAATATACACATATATGTTTTTATCTATCATTAATATTCCCAGAATGAATATAGAACTTTTTCTTACATCAACAAAAAAAATTATTGAGAAATTCATTTACAATAATGAAAGAAAGCAAGAAAATATTAATGAAAAAAATAAAAATCCAATTCCGTTTCTATCAACTATAAAAAAGCCACTTGATAGTATTAGTAAAAAAAATTCACATTATTTTTATGACTTATCCTACATGTCACAAGCATATGTATTTTACAAATTATCAAAAATCCAAGTTAGTAACTCGGCTAAATTAAGATCTCTTCTTCAATATCAAGGAATCCGTTTTTTTCTTAAGCCTGAAATAAAGGATTCTTGTGAAATAGAAGAGATGTTTCATTCGAAATTAGGAGTTTCGAGTTATAAAATGAATCAATGGAAAGGATGGTTGAAAGGCTGTAATCACTACGATTTATCTCAGATGAGATGGTCTAGATTAATATCAGAAAAGTGGCGAAATCGAGTTCGCCACTGTCGTATGACGAAAAAGGAAAATTTAAGCAAACGGCATTCATATGAAAAAAACGAATTAATTGATTCCAAAAAACAACAAAAAATTGAAGTCTATTCATTAGTGAATAAATCGAATAAAAAAGATAATTTTCAAAAATACCATATATATGATCTTTTATCATATAAATTTTTAAATTATGATTATGAAAATAAAACAGAATGCTTTTTTTCTAGATTTATGTTTCAAGGAAATAAGAACCAAGAGATTTCTTATAACACGCATAAAGACACCCTTTTTGATATGCTGAAGAGTATTTATATCAATAATTTTCTAGGAAAGGTAGATATTCTACCTATGGAAAAAACTGCGGATAGAAAATATTTTGATTGGAAAATTATCAATTTTTCTCTTATACAAAGGGTAGATGTTGAAACCTGGATCGCGATCGATATTAATATAAATCAAGATACTCCGATTGGTACTAATAATTCTCAAATAATTAATAAAAAGGATCTTTTTTATCTTATTATTCCAGAAATCAATCCAACAAACTCCCACAAAGTATTTTTTGATTGGATGGGAATGAATGAAAAAATTTTAAAGCATCCCATATCGAATCTTGAACTTTGGTTCTTCCCAGAATTTGTGTTACTTTATAATGCATATAAAACGAAACCTTGGTTTATACCAAGTAAATTACTTCTTTTAAATTTGAATAGAAATAAAAAAAGTAGTGAAAATAAAAAGATCAATGAAAAGAAAAAAAGAAGTTTTTTGATACCATCGACTAAAAATAATCGAAATCAAGAACAAAAAGAATCCACAAGCCGAAGATACCTTCGCTCTATTCTTTCACAAGAAAAAGACATTGAAGAAAATTATGAAAGATCAGACATGAAAAAAGGGAAAAAGCAAAAACAATACAAAAGTAACACAGAAGTAGAACTATATTTATTCCTGAAACGTTATTTGCTTTTTCAATTGAGATGGGACGATACTTTGAATCAAAAAATGATCAATAATATCAAGGTATATTGTCTCCTCCTTAGACTAATAGATCCAAGAAAAATTATTATATCCTCAATTCAAAAGAGAGAAATGAGTTTGGATATAATGTTGATTCAGAAGAGTTTAACTCCTACAGAATTGATTAAAAAGGGAGTATTGATTATAGACCCCATTCATTTGCCTGGAAACGACGATGGACAATTGATTATGTATCAAATCATAGGTATTTCCTTATTTCAAAAGAGTAAGCACCAAACTAATCAAAAATACCAAGAACAAAGATATGTTTCTAAGAATAATTTTTATGAAGCTAGTTCACCACATCAAAGAATAACTGAAACTAGGCACAAAGCTCATTTAGATTCGCCTGTTCCTGAAAATATTTTATCGTTTAGATGTCGTAGAAAATTGAGAATTCTGATTTGTTTCAATTCAAAGAGTAGGAATGGTGTAGATAGAAATTCAGTATTTTGGAACGAGAAGAATGTAAAAAACAGCAACCAAGTTTCGTCTGATAATAAACATCTGGATAGAAAGAAAAAGAAATTAATTAAATTAAAGCTTTTTCTTTGGCCTAATTATCGATTAGAAGATTTAGCTTGTATGAATCGTTCTTGGTTTGATACCAATAATGGCAGTCATTTTTGTATATTAAGGATAGAGATGTATCCACGAATTTTTAATTCGTGAATAATACACTTTTTAACTATATATATGCTTACTATATACTTATATACTTTCTATATGCTTATAGAGTATATGAAAGCAACCAAATACACACATCACATGTCTTACATTTCATTCGAATAGCTAATACGAAATTTGTCTCAATTAGATCGCAAAAGAAATCAACAGAACCTGCTTCATTTTCGGTCTAAATTCTTCGATGCGAAAAAGTACCAATCCTTTTCTATCCTCTATCTAAATTCAATTTTAAATTGGTTGGATTGATTGATTTTACTTCAGAAAATTTAGGAGTTCATAAATTGTATATGCCACATTAAAATGAATGGCATTATTATTACTGATCAGTAAAATCCATATCTGTAAAAAAAGGGAGCAAAGGCATTTTTTATGGTCAAAAATTCATTCATTTCGATTATTTCTCAAAAAGAAAACGAAGAAAACAGAGGGTCTGTTGAATTTCAAGTATTCAGTTTCACCACTAAAATAAGGAGACTTACTTCACATTTGGAATTGCACAAAAAGGACTCTTCATCTCAGAGAGGTTTGCGAAAAATTTTGGGAAAACGTCAACGGCTGCTGGCTTTTTTGTCAAAAAAGAATATAGGGCGTTATAAAGAATTAATCGGTGAGTTGGGTATTCGAGAAATAAAAACTCGTTAATTTGAAGTGTGATACCATTTAAACTTATTCATTTCCATTTTGATGAACTTCTTTTTACTTTCAGAAACGCACGGAAGAACAACTCGAGAAAAAAACTTATGATTGCATCAACTACAAGAAAAGACCTCATGATAGTCAATATGGGCCCTCACCACCCATCAATGCATGGTGTCCTTCGACTGATAGTTACTCTCGACGGTGAAGATGTTATTGACTGTGAACCAATATTGGGTTATTTACATAGAGGGATGGAGAAAATTGCGGAAAATCGAACAATTATACAATATTTGCCTTATGTAACGCGTTGGGATTATTTAGCTACTATGTTCACAGAAGCAATAACTGTAAATGGACCGGAACAGCTAGGTAATATTCAAGTACCTCAAAGGGCTAGCTATATCAGAGCTATTATGTTGGAATTGAGTCGTATCGCTTCCCATTTGTTATGGCTTGGCCCTTTTATGGCAGATATTGGGGCACAGACTCCTTTCTTCTATATTTTTCGAGAACGAGAATTGATATATGACCTATTCGAAGCTTCCACCGGTATGCGCATGATGCATAATTATTTTCGTATCGGAGGAGTAGCTGCTGATCTACCTCATGGCTGGATAGATAAATGTTTGGATTTTTGCAATTATTTTTTAACCGGGGTTGCTGAATATCAAAAGCTTATTACACGGAATCCTATTTTTTTAGAACGAGTTGAAGGCGTAGGCATTATTGGCGCAGAAGAAGCACTAAATTGGGGTTTATCAGGATCAATGCTACGAGCTTCCGGAATACAATGGGATCTTCGTAAAGTTGATCGTTATGAGTGTTACGATGAATTTGATTGGGAGGTTCAATGGCAAAAAGAGGGGGATTCATTAGCGCGGTATTTAGTACGAATCAGTGAAATGACAGAATCCATAAAAATTATTCAACAGGCCCTGGAAGGAATTCCAGGGGGACCCTATGAGAATTTAGAAATCCGACGCTTTGATAGAATAAAAAACCCTGAATGGAATGATTTTCAATATCGATTTATTAGTAAAAAACCTTCTCCAACTTTTGAATTGTCGAAACAAGAACTTTATGTAAGAGTTGAAGCACCAAAAGGCGAATTGGGAATTTTTATGATAGGAGATCGGAGTGTTTTTCCTTGGAGATGGAAAATTCGACCACCGGGTTTTATCAACTTGCAAATTCTTCCTCAGTTAGTTAAAAGAATGAAATTGGCTGATATTATGACGATACTAGGTAGTATAGATATCATTATGGGGGAAGTTGATCGTTGAAATGATAATTGAGACAACTGAAATACAAACTATCAATTCTTTTTCCAGATTGGAATCCTTAAAAGAGGTCTATAGGATCATATGGATGCTTGTCCCTATTTTGACTCTTGTATTAGGAATCACACTAGGTGTACTAGTAATTGTTTGGTTAGAAAGAGAAATATCTGCAGGAATACAACAACGTATTGGACCTGAATACGCTGGGCCTTTAGGAATTCTTCAAGCTCTAGCAGATGGTACAAAACTACTTTTCAAAGAGAATCTTCTTCCATCTAGAGGCGATACTCGTTTATTCAGTATCGGGCCATCCATAGCGGTCATATCCATTTTACTAAGTTATTCAGTAATTCCTTTTAGCTATCGACTTATTCTAGCTGATCTTAGTATTGGTGTTTTTTTATGGATCGCCGTTTCAAGCCTTGCTCCCGTTGGACTTCTTATGTCGGGATATGGATCAAATAATAAATATTCCTTTTTAGGTGGATTAAGGGCTGCTGCTCAATCAATTAGTTATGAAATACCATTAACTCTATGTGTATTATCAATATCTCTACGTGTGATTCAGTGAGACATAAAAATTCCCCTATTTCTTTTAATTTCTAGCAAGAAAATTAAATGAACTGAATATCTATTTTATATTTTTTTATTCATCATTGGGGTTGATAAAATAAACCAGATAGTTATATGAGTGAAATAAAACGGCTTAAAGATTTGCTGTTAAAGGAATTCAATCTCATTTCCTATGTACAAGAATTAAGTGAAAGTAAAGACATAAGCAGTCGAGACTGTTTACCCCAAGATTAGTTGATTAGTCATCATGACTTGAAGCGGGTTCAAAAGATCAACTTATGGGGTTTTTACCATCTATTAACATAGCGATTGCCCCAATGGGAGATTCAAACAAAATGAGTGAATGGTTAGGAAGACCAAGATACACAAAGGATTAATAATAGAGATTCTGGAAATTATCCAATAGGATATTTCTTTATAGAAAAGGAATTTGAGTTCGGGCTTTAAGTTGGTAGAAATTATTAAGAAGTACCCCCCACAATTTCGATCTAGAGTATGTTCCTATCCACCGATTAAGTAAATAACTATCAAGGACGAAGAAATCTTTTACTTTGGATAACGTCCCCTTTTTTTGAGAAAGGAGAATAGGAACGAAATAAAATAGAAAGACTAGAATTGCAAAAAGATATCTTTTTTTTTTATTCATACCTATCTTTATTTAGAAAGATAGAATTCTTATTATGAAATGCAATCACTAATTCTTTTTCGTAATCGAAAATGATAGGTTGAGATATCTATGTGATATTTGTCTAAAAATC